TTTCAAACCACTTTATTCCTTTGTTTCTTATGATGTTTTTGAACAACGGAATTGAATCTATTTCTATTGATTGATTTATAGGCTCTGTCGTTCCTCCATAATATAATATTAACTCTTACGAGAAGCAACAAGAAGGAATCAATCGATTTTCTGGATAATTATATGGATTTAAACGGATGAGACATCCTGCAAATCATTTCCATACTAAACTAATAGAACCTTACTCTATAAAAAAAAAGATAAAATAAAAAAGGTGATGAAAGAAAAAGGATTGGGGTATGCGTAAAAATAAAATCTAATCCACTTCTCAATAAAATCTCAATAAAAAGAGTTAAAGTAAATTTTTTTGTTTGAATAATTTTTCTTTTTCTTTTATAAAAAAGTGCTATTCTACGTTGAAGTTAATTGAATAATAGAAAAAGTTTCGTTTGCTCGATGAATTACCCCCCCTAACCCTTTTTGTTTGTCTACTACTTCTTATGAATCTAAACAAAGGAATTCCGATAGACCCGGAAACGAAGAAATAGTAATCTTTGGCGAACAAGAAAAAAATCATTATTATTTCGATACAAGACGACACAAGAAAGGGTACAAAGTCCTTTTTCTTGTGTCGAATAGAAGATTAGTAAGACTTATAATCCAGTACCCTTCCTTTCATTTATCCCGTCCTTGCCCTGTCTCCTCTTCCTTTGTTTTTGTATGCCTATTGTCTAGTGCTAGGAATGGGATACAAGTAAAGAATTCCATACATCTCGAAAAAATAGTATAAACAAAGCAAGCAAAGGGATTTACAGAATTTTTTGATCATATATATTTAATTGTATTGATCGACAAGAATTCCGCGTTTTTTACCAACTTGATGGTAAGGAATCTCTGGATCTAGAAATTCATTTCGTATAATTGAACCTTTTCAAACTGTTTCTTTTTAAGAACCAAAAAAATTTGTGCCAAAATAACGGATGCCAAGAAGAACAAAAGGCCTTGGGCGCGTAATGGATCTTGAAGCACTATTTCGGCATCTCCCTGACCAAATCCCCCTACATTAGGATTGCTTGTTAATGGTTGATCAAGCTTGATGGATTCACCCTCTGAAACAAGAAGTTCTGGTCCTGGAGGTATAATATCAACCACTTGGTGTCCATCCGATGCATCAACGATGATTATTTCATATCCTCCTTTTTCTTTGCGTACTATTCTGCTTACTATACCCGCGGATGTAGCATTATAGACTGTATTGTTACTCTTGCTCCCATCAGGATAAATCTGACCCCTTCCCCTATTCCCACCTACATATATGGGATATTTTAAGAAGTGAACGTCTTTCTTCGTAGCAGGGTCGGGGGAAAGAATGGGAAAGACGATTTCACTATATTTCTGACCTGGAACAGGACCTATTACAAGAATATTTCTTTTATTGGGACGATAACTTTGAAAAGACAGATTTCCTATCTTTTCTTTCACCTCGGGGGAAATACGATCGGGGGGGGCTAATTCGAATTCCTCGGGTAAAATAAGAACAGCCCCTACATTCAAAGCCCCTTTTTTACCATTAGCAAGAACTTGTTTCAGTTGCATATCATAAGGAATTCGAACAACTGCTTCAAATACAGTATCAGGAAGTACAGCTTGCGGAACTTCAATATCCACAGGCTTATTAGCTAAATGGCAATTGGCGCATACAATTCGCCCAGTTGCTTCTCGTGGATTTTCATAACCTTTCTGCGCAAAAATGGGATACGCATTTGAAATAGATGTTCGAGTTATTACATATATCATGATCGATACAGAAATAGATCGAGTGATCTGTTCCTTTACCCAAGAAAAAGAAAAAGTATTTCTATTTTGCATGATCCAATCATTCATCCAGGAATTTATACAATAAATTAGATAGGTAGCTAGTATAGTTCCCTATCCACGAGTCTGCCATTGTACTGAAATAATTCTATTGAAATAGGACAAATACCTTGAAGAGGTAGAAGTATAAAGAAAGAATAAGTCAAATGGAAAATGCTTTCGTTATGCGCGAAGAAAAATTTGGATTGATATCAGGAGATCAAATAAGTTCTTCATTCATTCATTGAATGATAAATGACTACAAGCGAAGGAGATACGCGATTTAAAAAACGGAAGATCCAATATTTCACAATTGTATCTAGAATAACTGGAAAAGTGGAAACAAGACCAGATATAATTTGGTCGTTATGAGCCAATCCAAAATCATTGTAGATCGAACCAATCATTAGTTCCCAACCATGGGTCGAGTGAAATCCAATCCATAAATCAGTAACTAAAAGAATCGAAAAAGCTTTTATTGTGTCATTTAAGTTATAGAAGAATTCCTGAACCCAAGAATTAAGAATGACAAGTTCTTCATTACCCAGAAAAAAATAACCGCTTAAAATAGCGAAACATATTATATTTGTCGAAAAATGCAAAATGATATGGAAATGATATTCATTGTGTGTTTTGACCAATTGTATCGTTTCCTTGTGTATTCCTATACGAAGCTTTTGTATATTTTGTATATGTGTCTCTGGGTATTCTTTTATCATTTCATCCAACAAGAATAGTTCTTCTAATTCTAGGAATTTTTCTAGAACATTTTTCTCTTGAATATCATTCAAAAAAGTTTCGGATTGCCTAGTATTCCACCAATTAATAATCCAAGGTTCGAGACTTTTTTGAAATGAGAGAGAGACCCACCAGGGCAAAAATACTATAGATGCAAGATATGGGAGGGAAATCAATGCTTTCTTTTTTTTCATTTTTTTTATCTGTGAATTGTTAATGAACTGCTTCATTTGTCAACTCTATCTGATCTGATGTTTCTCTAAAGCACAAGTTCTATAACAAGGTATGGAACCTATGGATCTATTCCCATTTTTGTATAATAATTGACTCCTTAGATCCAGAAGGAATTAAGGAATATAGAAATAAAATAAGGGTCCTTTTTCGGATGAAAAAAAATGAGAAATAAATAGATAGAGAAATAGATTTCTAATATATAAAAAGTAAATAAATTAAGTAATAAATTAAGTAAATAGGATTTCCGGGTATCTCAATTGGGAAAATTCGAACGAATTTCATCTTCATTTATTCCTTTCAATAAATACTCGAAAAACCCTCCCGGATCAATTCCATTAATTATTTAGAAATGTTGCACCGTCTAACCACAGCACAGGAATACGGTATCAGTTCAAAATCTGAGGCTTAACCTAAAAGGATTAATTCTGTATTACGAAATACATATTCGGATATTTGATGAATTCATACTTAATTAGACTTATTAGACTTTTTACTAGTATAAAAGAATTGAGTTGGTCCCTTTACGCATACAAATACGCATACAAAAGGGTTTTGGTATAGAAAAAATGTATTCTTAATTATAGTTTATTATATTTATTATATTATAGTTGGAATAGTTGTAGTTGTTCCATATACGTTCCCCAGCTTTTGTTTTATTCTAGCGGGTTGTTGCGTCAACGGAACGAGGAAATGGAATCTAACATGTTTTTCTCGAATGAACAGTCTGAGGAAACTTCAATTGTATTAAAAAAAAAAAAGGAAATTAGCAAGCTCCTTTTATTATGTGGAGAAAACATTCATTCTTCGTTCGGTTCATTTCAAAATACTTCAATTGGTACGCGCAAGAAATAGGCCAATTCAGCAGCTTTTTGCTCAATTTCTCGCGGAGTCAAATTCTCATCAGTACGAGTCAAGGGAATGTTTCCTTGGCCTCTGATTTCCATATAAAGAATACGACGAGGAAAAAGACCCTCTTTAACTTCCATTCTGATTGATTGGATATCTTTCATAAAGAAGCGAAGGAAGATGCGACGATTTATTCCAGGGAATCCCCAACGAAAAATACACATTATTCCTTCTTTTCTATCGAATCGGTCATAACCACTACCTACATTCCATGAAATTGTGCACCACAAATATGAACTAATGAATAGACCCGCGATCCCATAGAAAGACATCACGATTCCTTGTGGAAAAAAAATGATTTGCTGAGATGGAAATCCAGGTATCAGATTCCTACCAAGATAACTAGAAGTTCCAACCACTAAGAATCCTAGTGAACCTAAAAAAAGGATACAGGCCCAGCAAAAATTACTTGCTTTTCGAGACCCTGTTATAAGTTCTATCCATATATGTTCTGATCGCCAGTTCATACTATACTAGATCCAGTTGCATTCGATTGGAATTGAGAAAAAATTTGACTTTACTTTTCATGATGCCGAAGTAACTTTCATCAACTAGCACTAGTCTGATATGAACCATTAGGAATAATTGGTTAGATACATATACTTTCTATTATAAAAATATTCGCCGATCATTTTTAACCAGATATACCCGCATATCATATACATACATTTATGCAGATATCATGTATCCGCATGCATAACAGTTCTTTCGTTTGTGTTCGGAAAAAGCCACATATTGTCCCATATTACACTAAACAAATATCTGTATTATGATTCAGTGTTGAAATAAATTGATGAAATTTGGTCCCATCGGATCTAGACAATCTTATTTTTTTGGACATGAAGAAATAAAGAAGCCATTGCAATCGCAGGAAATACTAGGCCCACTAAAGGGACAAAAATAGAGGGTAAGTTAAGATCTGTCATAGAATGGGTACCTCGATTTAATATTTGTACCTATTATAAAGATATCTTATGATAAGTATCTCTATTATATAGAAACTATTCTAAATAATATTAATATTTAAGTAGTTAATAAGTGCAAGGAATGAGAACTAAATGAAGTGTACCTATTCATCTTTTTAGACAAATATATATGATAATCCGCTTTAAGTTTAAGAAATTTTCTTATTCCCCCATCCTTTTCTTTTATTCTTTCTATCTTTCTAATATAATAAAAGAAAAGGTTTTTTATTAAAATTAACAAGTTTTTTATAAGTTCGCGACTCTAACTAAACTAATTCAATCCAACAAACAAAGATTCCTAGTAAAAAAGTAAAAAATGGGAGT